TTGTCCCATATTTTTTTATTATATTGATTATCTTTTCAGATTTCATATTTAGATTAGATTCATTTTAGATTTCTCTTTTAATACAATTGTTATATGACAAGCGGGTCTTTTTATTGTATAACTACGTCCTCGAGCTCGAGGTCTTAATTTTTTACCCATAGTACTCCTATTAACTTTGGCTTCACTAATGAATGAATCAGCTTCGTTCAAACCCATATTATGACTAGCATTTGCTGCTGCGGAATAAACCAATTTTAAAATGGTATAAGATGCTCGATAAGGCATAAGTTCCAGTATCATAAGTGTTTCCTCATACGAACGGCCGCGAATTTGATCAATTACTCTTTGTGCTTTGAAAACAGACATACTACATATATGTTGAGCTAATATCTTGATTTCTCTAACAGAACTCGAGTTCTTTATCATAAGGTTATCCCTCACCAATGAATGATAAGCCACTTATTGTATTTTTCTTTTTGTACTCGTTTTCATTTAAATAAAAATGAACTTAGCGACGAGATTTATTATCGTTTCTTGCATGTCTCGCGAAAGTAAGAGTAGGTGCGAATTCCCCCAATTTGTGACCCACCATACGATCTGTTATATAAATAGGTAAATGTTCTTTTCCATTATGAATAGCGATTGTATGGCCAATCATTGTGGGTATAATGGTAGATGCCCGAGACCAAGTTAGAATTATTTCTTTCTCCTCCCTCATGTTGAGTTTTTCAATTTTTCTCGATAAATGATTAGCTACAAAAGGGTTTTTTTTTAGTGAACGTGTCACAGTAGATTACTCCTTTTTTTAATTGGCATTCTATGTCCAATATCTCGATCTAAGTTAAGTATGGAGGTAAGAATAAATACAATAATGATGGATGGAAAAAGGATAAAATCCTTTAGCTAGATAGGGGGCGGATGTAGCCAAGTGGATCAAGGCAGTGGATTGTGAATCCACCATGCGCGGGTTCAATTCCCGTCGTTCGCCCATCACATTATTTCAAATTCCAAAAATCCGATTTTCAATATTCCTATTTGCGGCGACGAAGAATAAAACTATCACTATATTTTTTCCTTTTCCTACTTCTTCTTCCAAGCGCGGGATAACCCCAAGGAGTTGTGGGTTTTTTTCTACCAATTGGCGCTCTCCCTTCACCGCCCCCGTGGGGATGGTCTACAGGGTTCATAACTACTCCTCTTACTACAGGACGCTTGCCTAGCCAACACTTCGATCCGGCTCTGCCCAAACTTTTTTGGTTCACCCCAACATTACCCACTTGTCCGACTGTTGCTAAGCAGTTTTTGGATATCAAACGGACCTCCCCAGATGGTAATCTTAGTGTGGCCGATTTACCCTCTTTTGCAATCAGTTTCGCTACAGCACCTGCTGCTCTAGCTAATTGTCCACCCTTTCCAAGTGTGATTTCTATGTTATGTATGGCCGTACCTAAGGGCATATCGGTTGAAGTAGATTCTTCTTTTTTATCAAAAAAAAACCCCTTCCCAAACTGTACAAGCTTCTTCCAAAGCATACGGCTTTCTAGATGTATATGATGATATCTAGACAGATGGATCCTATATGAATCGTATGATGAAGTACCACATGAGTGGATATATAGGAATCCAAATCCGCTGAATCACTCATGTTATGATCTTCTACATCCTAGGTCTCCTCGTTCCGTCATCTGGCTTATGTTCCTCATGTAGCATTCAGACCGAATGACTCTATGAAATTACGTCGATACTTCCACATATTACGGGTAACGTAGGAGACATCTCTCTCTTTCCCCGGGGGGATCTTAATTATCACTGCTTAGCTTTCAATTCGCCTCTGACCATCAAATTAAACGTGAACTCCTCTCTTTGAAACAAAGAAGGGGCGCTTCCGGTTCTGTGCGTGTTTCAAACTATTTTGTCTTCTCCATATTACCATATCTCTAGAGTCAATAATTTTCTATGAGGAACTACTGAACTCAATCACTTGCTGCCGTTACTCAACAGTTTTCTGGTGAGGTCTATCCCGTAGAGGTACCCAAATGGGATCAGTGATCGATTTCTAGGTTTCGTCGTAAACCCAATTGGTTACTTCCAATTACGTAAATCAATAGTTCAAACCGCACTCAAAGGTAGGGCATTTCCCATTGATATAGGAACTTCTGTACCAGAAACAATGGTATCTCCAATTATAGCCCCTCTGGGATGTAAAATATATCTCTTCTCACCATCCCCATAGTGTATGAGACAAATGTATGCATTTCGATTAGGGTCGTATTCTATGGTTACGATTCTACCAGATATGTCTTTTTTATTCCGTCGAAAATCGATTTTACGGTATAGACGCTTATGACCTCCCCCCCTATGCCCTGCGGTAATGATTCCTCTGGAATTACGACCTTTACCACAATGATGCTGTCCATAGATCAAATTATTTCGTGGATTGGATTTCACTTGACTGTCTACGGCCCTATTGCGTGTGCTCGGGGTAGAAGTTTTGTATAAATATATCGCCGTGTTATTAAGTATTTTGCTTTAAGTTCTTTTCTCTATAAGAGGTGGAATAGAATAACCCGGTTGAAGTGTAATGATCATACGTCTGTAATGCATTGTATGTCCCATAATGGGTCCCATTCTTCTACCCTTTCCCGGGAGTCGATGACTATTCATAGCTATTACCTTGACACCAAAGAAGAGTTCGACCCAATGCTTTATTTCTGTCCTAGTTGATCCTGATTCGACATTAGAAGTATATTGATTGTTCCCCAATAACCGAATACTTTTTTCTGTAAATACTGCATATTTGATTCCATCCATAAATCCATTTTCTTCCCTATGAGTTCCAGTATCGATAAGAATTCTAGTTCTTACTGTTCATATGTTATGAATATACCATACCAATTCGTTATGTATGGATGATGAGATTCCATTGATAGAGAGCCAATTCCAATAGACTTATTGAACGTTCCCATTGGCGTGCATCCAGCAGGAATTGAACCTACGAATTTGCCAATTATGAGTTGGGCGCTTTAACCATTCAGCCATGGATGCTTAACAGGGATCATCGTACATCGTGAATAACCAAATTCCAATTGAAATGAAATCTTTAGGAGGAATCAATGAAACGACATCAATTCAAATCCTGGACCGTCGAATTGAGAGAGATATTGAGAGAGATCAAGAATTATCACTATTTCTTAGATTCATGGATCAAATTCGATTCAGTGGGGTCTTTCACTCACATTTTTTTCCAACAAGAACGTTTTATGAAACTCTTTGACCCCCGAATTTGGAGTATCCTACTTTCACGCGATTCACAAGGTTCAACAAGTAATCGATATTTCACGATCAAGGGTGTAGTACTGCTTATCAAGGGTGTATTACTGCTTGTAGTAGCGGTCCTTATATCTCGTATTAACAATCGAAAGATGGTCGAAAAACAAAATCTCTATTTGATGGGGCTTCTTCCTATACCTATGAATTCCATTGGACCCAGAAATGAGACATTGGAAGAATCTTTTTGGTCTTCCAATATCAATAGGTTGATTGTTTCGCTCCTGTATCTTCCAAAAGGGAAAAAGATTTCTGAGAGTTGTTTCATGGATCCGCAAAAGAGTACTTGGGTTCTCCCAATAAATAAAAAGTGTATCATGCCTGAATCTAACCGGAGTTTGCGGTGGTGGACGAACCGGATCGGAAAAAGGAGCGATTCTAGTTGTAAGATATCTAATGAAACCGTAGCTGGAATTGAGATCTCATTCAAAGAGAAAGGTAGCAAATATCTGGAGTTTCTTTTTTTATCCTATACAGATGATCCGATCCGCAAGGACCATGATTGGGAATTGTTTGATCGTCTTTCTCCGAGGAAGAAGCGAAACATAATCAACTTGAATTCGGGACAGTTATTCGAAATCTTAGGGAAAGACTTGATTTGTTATCTCATGTCTGCTTTTCGTGAAAAAAGACCAATGGAAGGGGAGGGCTTCTTCAAACAACAAGGAGCTGAGGCAACTATTCCATCAAATGATATTAAGCATGTTTCCCATCTCTTCTCGAGAAACAAGTGGGGTATTTCTTTGCAAAATTGTGCTCAATTTCATATGTGGCAATTCCGCCAAGATCTCTTCGTTAGTTGGGGGAAGAATCTGCACGAATCGGATTTTTTGAGGAACGTATCGAGAGAGAATTTGATTTGGTTAGACAATGTGTGGTTGGTAAACAAAGATCGGTTTTTTAGCAAGGTACGGAATGTATTGTCAAATATTCAATATGATTCCACAAGATCTATTTTCGTTCAAGTAAGGGATTCTAGCCAATGGAAAGGATCTTCTGATCAATCCATAGATCATTTCGATTCCATTAGAAGTGAGGATTCAGAATATCACACATTGATTGATCAAACAGAGATTCAGCAACTAAAAGAAAGATCGATTCTTTGGGATCCTTCCTTTCTTCAAACGGAAGAGATAGAATCAGATCGATTCCCGAAATGCCTTTTTGGATCTTCCTCAATGTCCCGGTTATTCACGGAACGTGAAAAGCAGATGATTATTCATCTGCTTCCGGAAGAAATCGAAGAATTTATTGGTAATCCTACAAGATCAATTCGTTCTTTTTTCTCTGACAGATGGTCAGAACTTCATCTGGGTTCGAATCCAATTGAGGGGTCTACTAGAGATCAGAAATTTTTGAAGAAAAAACAAGATGTTTCTTTCGTCCCTTCCAGGCGATCGGAAAATAAAGAAATGGTTGATATATTCAAGATAATTACGTATTTACAAAATACCGTCTCAATTCATCCTATTTCATCAGATCCGGGATGTGATATGGTTCCGAAGGACGAACCAGATATGGACAGTTTAAATAAGATTTTCTTGTTGAACAAAAATCCATTTTTTTATTTATTTCATCTATTCCATGACCGGAACAAAAGGGGATACACGTTACACCGCGATTTTGAATCCGAAGAGAGATTTCAAGAAATGGCAGATCTATTCACTCTATCAATAACCGAGCCGGATCTGGTGTATCATAGGAGATTTGCCTTTTCTATTGATTCCTACGGGTTGGATCAAAAAAAATTCTTGAATGAGGTATTCAACTCCGGAGATGAATCGAAAAAGAAATCTTTATTGGTTCTACCTCCTCTTTTTTATGAAGAGAATGAATCTTTTTATCGAAGGATCAGAAAAAAATCGGTCTCGATCTACTGCGGGAATGGTTTGGAAGATCCAAAACTAAAAAAAGCGGTATTTGCTAGCAACAACATAATGGAGGCAATCAATCAATATAGATGGATCCGAAATCTGATTCAAATCCAATATAGCACCTATGGGTGCATAAGAAATGTATCGAATCAATTCTTTTTAATGAATAGATCCGATCGCAACTTCGAATATGGAATTCCAAGGGATCAAATAGGAAATGATACTTTGAATCATCTAACTATAATGAAATATACGATCAACCAACATTTATCGAATTTGAAAAAGAGTCAGAACAAATGGTTTGATCCTCTTATTTCTCGAACCGAGAGATCCATGAATCGGGATCCTGATGTATATAGATACAAATGGTCCAATGGGAGCAAGAATTTCCAGGAACATTTGGAACATTTCGTTTCTGAACAGAAGAACCGTTTTCAAGTAGTGTTCAATCGATTACGTATTAATCAATATTTTTATCAATATTTGATTGATTGGTCCGAGGCTATCGACAAACAAGATTTGTCCAAGTCACTTCTCCTTTTGTCCAAGTCACTTCTCTTTTTGTCCAAGTCACTTCTCTTTTTGTCCAAGTCACTTTCCCCTTTCTTTGTGAGTATCGGGAATACCCCCATTCATAGGTCCGAGATCCACATCTATGAATTGAAAGGTCCGAATGATCAACTCTGCAATCCGTTGTTAGAATCAATAGGTGTTCAAATCGTTCATTTGAATAAATTGAAACCCTTCTTATTGGATGATCATGATACTTCCCAAAGACCGAAATTCTTGAATGGAGGAACAATATTACCATTTTTGTTCAAAAAGATACCAAAGTGGATGATTGACTCATTCCATACTAGAAATAATCGCAGGAAATTCTTTGATAACACGGATTCCTATTTCTCAATGATATTCCATGATCGAGACAATTGGCTGAATCCCGTGAAACCATTTCATAGAAGTTCATTGATATCTTCTTTTTATAAATCAAATCGACTTCGATTCTTGAATGATGCAAATCACTTTTGGTTCTATTGTAACAAAGGATTCCCTTTTTATGTGGAAAAGACCCGTATCAATAATTATGATCTTACATATGGACAATTCCTCACTATCTTGTTCATTCGCAACAAAATATTTTCTTTGTGCGTCGGTAAAAAAAAACATATTTTTTTGGAGAGAGAGGCTATTTCACCAATCGAGTCACAGGTATCTGACCTATTCATACCTAACGATTTTCCACAAAGTGGTGACGAAACGTATAACTTGTACAAATCTTTCCATTTTCCAATTCGATCCGACCCATTCGTTCGCAGAGCTATTTACTCGATCGTAGACATTTCTGCAACACCTCTAACAGAGGAACAAATAGTCCATTTTGAAAGAACTTATTGTCAGCCTATTTCAGATATGAATCTATCTGATTCAGAAGGGAAGAACTTTCATCAGTATTTCAATTCAAACATGGGTTTGATTCACACTCCATGTTCTGAGAAATATTTACCATCCGGAAAGAGGAAAAAACGGAGTCTTTGTCTAAAGAAACGCGTTGAGAAACGGCAGATGTATAGAAGAGATAGTGCTTTTCTCTCAAAATGGAATCTGTTCCAAACATATATGCCATGGTTCCTTACTTCGACAGGGTGCAAATATCTAAAATTTACCCTTTTAGATACTTTTTCAGACCCATTGCCGATACCGATACTAAGTAGCAGTCACAAATTTGTATCCATTTTTCATGATATTATGCATGGATCAGATATATCATGGCCAATTCCTCAGAAGATTCTTCCACAATGGACTCTGATAAGTGAGATTTCGAGTAAGTGGTTACAGAATCTTCTTCTGTCCGAAGAAATGATTCATCGAAATAATGAGTTACTGGTTCCATTGATATGGACACATCTGAGATCAACAAATGCTCGGGAGTTCCTCTATTCAATCCTTTTCCTTCTTCTTATTGCTGGATATCTCGTTCATATACATCTTCTCTTTGTTTCCCGAGTCTCTAGTGAGTTACAGACAGAGTTAGAAAAGATCAAATCTTTGACGATTCCATCATACATTATTGAGTTGCGAAAACTTCTGGATAGGTATCCTACATCTGAACTGAATTCTTTCTGGTTAAAGAATCTCTTTCTAGTTGCTCTGGAACAATTAGGAGATTTTCTGGAAGAAATATGGGGTTCTGCTTTTGGCGGCAACATGCTATTGGGTAGTGGTCCCGCTTATGGGGTCAAATCAATACGTTCTAAGAAGAACTATTTGAATAGCAAGCTCATCGGTCTGATAAGTATCGTACCAAATCCCATCAATCGAATCGCTTTTTCGAGAAATACGAGACATCTAAGTCGTACAAGTAAAGAGATCTATTCATTGATAAGAAAAAGAAAAAAGGTGAAGGGTGATTGGATTAATAATAAAATAGAATACTGGGTCGTGAACAGTGATTCAATTGATGATGAAGAAAAAAAATTCTTGGTTCAGTTCTCCACCTTAACGACAGAAAAAAGGATTGATAAAATTATATTGATTCTGACTCATAGTGATCGTTTGTACAAGAACGACTCTGCTTATCAAATGATTGAACAACCGGGATCAATTTACTTACGATACTTAGTTGACATTCATAAAAAGTATCTAATGAATTATGAGTTCAATAGATCCTGTTTAGCAGAAAGACGGATATTCCTTGCCCATTATCAGACAATCACTTATTCACAAACCTCGTGTGGGGCTAATAATTTGCATTTCCCATCTCATGGAAAACCCTTTTCGCTCCGCTTAGCCCTATCCCCTTCTAGGGGTATTTTAGTGATAGGTTCTATAGGAACTGGACGATCCTATTTGGTCAAATACCTAGCGACAAACTCCTATGTTCCTTTCATTAGGGTATTTCGCAACAAGTTCCTGGATGACGAGCTTAAAGAGTATCTTATTGATGATATGGATATTTATGATATCGACAATATCAATATTGATGATAGTGACGATATTGACGATGACCTTGATATGAAGCTGCTAACTATGACGAATGTGCTAACTATGTCTATGAAAATAGACCAATTTGATATCATCCTTCAATTCGAATTAGCAAAAGCAATGTCTCCTTGCATAATATGGATTCCAAACATTCATGATCTGTATGTGAACGAG